GACAACCTAATATTCTTGGAGAATTTATAGCGGGGCAATTAAAGAATCGAGTTTCGTTTCGAAAAGCAATGAAAAAAGCAATAGAATTAACTGAACAGGCGGATACAAAAGGAATTCAAGTCCAAATTGCAGGACGCCTCGATGGAAAAGAAATAGCACGTGTCGAATGGATCAGAGAAGGTAGGGTTCCTCTACAAACCATTCGGGCTAAAATTGATTATTGTTTCTATACAGTCCGAACGATCTATGGGGTATTAGGCATAAAAATTTGGATATTTCTAGAGGATTAATAAGAATAAGAATACGTTACTTGTCTTTCTTCTTTATGCGATATCCACTGCAAAAAAATAAAAAACAACAAACTCTTTGCTTTCAGTCTTTATTTTTATTTCTGAATTTTTTTTTAATGACAATTCTTAATTTCTATAGGATTGCATAAAAAAATGATTAATGATTTTATAGAATTGCTATGCTTAGTGTGTGACTCGTTAGTTTTTTTGAGAAGATAGGATTCAAAAAAGGAACCGACCTTTACTATGAACTCATTACTATAGAACTAATAACCAACTCATCGCTTTGCATTATCTGGATACCAAAAAGCAGTCAAAATATGATATATTGATCATATACTTGTAGCAACTGCAAGATTTCTTGTATTGCATAGAAAAGAAAACCAATCGAATTGTGATAGAAAATAAAGTATACAGATAAAAGGAAGGTTGATAGAAAGCTAGAAAAAAAAAATTGAATGATATAGAATTCCAATATGTATGTAAGGTTTATGAGTCTTCTCAGAAAAACACAAATCAAATAAGGCAATGTAATAAAGCATCAATACGGATTGATCTAGTTATGGGCGAATCAGTTCGTTCATATAAAAACAAAAAATAAATAATCAAGAGCCTCGAGCCAATAAAGACTGAGAAGATTGACTCAAGAAAAAATCTTCTGCGGGGGCTCCGTTGTAGAATTCAAACCTAACCATGAATTGAGAAGCAATGAGAACGAAAGAACCCACGAATACGGGGGATTCCATTGAAAAACGAATCTTAATAATTCATTGGGTGGGATGGCGAAACGAACCAGGAACCAATTCATTTATTCCCAAAAGGCATGAACGAATCCTACAGCTGAAATAGATTTGAAAAAGTCAATATTCGCCCGCGAAGTTTTTTAGTAGATTACTGCTATTCAATCTCATTCGATTCTTTTCTTTTTTTTAAATTTTGAATAAAAAATCAAAGCAAAAAGAAATAACAAAAACACATTCTTCATAAATCAAATTGATTAAAATGTTTCTAAATCCAAACAAGCTATAAAAATTTCGAATTTAGAATAGATTAATTGAAATCTTAAAAAATCCAGGATTCAGTATATTTTACGAAAATTAGAAAATTGGAATCGTTTCGTTCGCGAGGAGCCGGATGAGGAGAAACTCTCATGTCCGTTTCTGTAGTAGAGATGGTATTGAGAAAGAACCATCCACTATAACCCCAAAAGAACCAGATTTCGTAAACAACATAGAGGAAGAATGAAAGGGATATCCTCTCTAGGAAGCCGTATTTCTTTCGGTAAATATGCTCTTCAGGCACTTGAGCCCGCTTGGATTACATCTAGACAAATAGAAGCAGGTCGGCGGGCAATGACCCGAAATGTGCGCCGTGGTGGAAAAATCTGGGTATGTATATTTCCGGACAAACCTGTTACGTTAAGACCTACGGAAACACGTATGGGTTCAGGGAAGGGATCCCCCGAATATTGGGTAGCTGTCGTTAAACCAGGTAGAATACTTTATGAAATGGGTGAAGTTGGAGAAAATCTAGCCAGAAAGGCTATTTCAATAGCGGCGTCAAAAATGCCTATACGAACTCAATTTATTATGTCAGGTTAGACAGGTAGACCGACGGAAAAAAGTCTTAGAGATAAAAAAACAATTGTGGGTTTCTTTTATTTTGAATTTGAACAAGAATATTTCTTTTTTTTTTTTACTTCGACTTTCTCTTTGCATTGAAAGAACAGATTCAAAACAAAAATGATATGATTCAAGCTCAAACCCATTTGAATGTCGCGGATAACAGCGGGGCTCGAAAATTGATGTGTATTCGAATCATAGGAGCTAGTAATCGCCAATATGCTCATATTGGCGACATTATTGTCGCTGTGATTACGGATGCATTACCAAACACATCTCTAGAAAGATCAGAAGTGATCAGAGCTGTAATTGTTCGTACTTGTAAAGAACTTAAACGCAACAACGGCATGATAATACGATATGATGACAATGCAGCAGTTGTTATTGATCAAGAAGGAAATCCAAAAGGAACTCGAGTTTTAGGCGCGATTGCCCGAGAATTGAGACAGTTTAATTTCACTAAAATAATTTCATTATCACCTGAAGTATTATAGTATCACATCCGACTTAATAGAGTAGAGTCTTACTCGTCTACTTAGTTATTGAATGAAATAGATAACTTCAATTTAGTGAATCAAATTTTATCTGACGCGTATCTCTTTATTTATTTCAAATATTTGAAAATTCAATAAAATAATTTGAAGTATTTTATTGTTTAGTATATTTAATAATATAATATTAAACATTTTTAAACATTCTTATTGTTATTGAGTTTCTTATTGTTATTGAGTTATTGAATATTTTTTTTTATTACATAAAAAGTAAAAAAAAAGCATGTTGATTAGATCAAAAACGTGGAGGCAACAAAAATGAAAATTTATCATGGGTAGAGACACTATTGCTGACGTAATAACCTCTATACGAAATGCTGACATGAATAGAAAAGGGATGGTTCAAATAGAATCTACTAACATCACGGAAAACGTTGTAAAAATGCTTTTACGCGAGGGGTTTCTTGAAAACGTGAGAAAACATCAGGAAAACAACAAATATTTTTTGGTTCTAACCCTACGACATAGAAGGAATAGAAAAGGAATGTATCCGACTATTTTAAATTTAAAACGGATAAGTAGGCCTGGTCTACGAATCTATTCTAACTATCAACGAATTCCTAGAATTTTAGGCGGGATGGGAATTGTAATTCTTTCTACTTCTCAAGGGATAATGACAGACCGAGAGGCTCGACTGGAAGGAATTGGGGGAGAAATTTTGTGTTATATATGGTAATCCTTCTTAATATCTGAATTGTCGCCAAAATAGAATTGACTATTTGTCAAAAGAAAAAAAGACGTGTTAATTACTCTTACCATTATTTGATATTTCGAGAGGTTTTAACTAAAACGAAAAGAACAAAAAATGGATTCTTAATTCATAATAACAAGGATTCGAATGATTAGGTGCTTTTTTTTTAACCATCAGCATTTCTTTGATGAGAATACAATTCGAGGTTGGGGTTTCAAATTTCAAGAAATTGATTTTCTTCCAATAAAGTATACTCAGAATTCAGTTTAGGAATGACAACTATGAAAATAAGAGCCTCCGTTCGTAAAATTTGTGATAAATGTCGATTGATCCGTAGGAGAGGACGAATTAGAGTAATTTGTTCCAATCCGAGACATAAACAAAGACAAGGATAATCTTTTGAAAATGGACTCTATAACATAAAGTAACCAATACAAAAATAGGATCTGTTTTGACATGAAATGGATATATCCATATACCTCGAATTTCTCGTTATAAGATGATAAAGTAAAGTATGGCAAAATCTATACCAAGAACTGGTTCACGGAGAAATGCCCGGATTGGGTCACGTAAGAATATACGCCGAATACCAAAGGGCGTTATTCATGTTCAAGCAAGTTTCAACAATACCATTGTGACTATTACAGATGTCCGAGGTCGGGTAATCTCTTGGGCCTCCGCCGGTACTTGTGGATTCAAAGGTACAAGAAGAGGGACTCCATTTGCTGCTCAAACCGCAGCAGGAAAGGCTATTCGTACAGTCATAGATCAAGGTATGCAACGAGCAGAAGTGATGATCAAAGGTCCCGGTCTCGGTAGGGATGCAGCATTACGAGCTATTCGAAGAAGTGGTATACCATTAAGTTTCGTACGTGATGTAACCCCTATGCCCCATAATGGATGTAGGCCCCCTAAGAAAAGACGTGTATAGAAATAAGAATGAAATAGATTTCAAGAGAAATAAACAATTCAATGATCTGATCAAATAATATTAATATGGTTCGAGATAAAGTAAGAGTCTCTACTCGGACACCACGGTGGAAGTGTGTTGAATCAAGAGCAGATAGTAAGCGTCTTTATTATGGACGCTTTATTCTGTCTCCACTTAAGAAAGGACAAGCCGATACAATAGGCATTGCAATACGGAGAGCTTTGCTGGGGGAAATAGAAGGAACATGCATCACCCGAGCAAAATTTGAAAAAATACCACATGAATATTCTACGATAGTGGGTATTCAAGAATCAGTACATGAGATTTTAATGAATTTGAAAGAAATTGTATTGCGAAGTAATCTGTATGGAACTAGCAACGCGTCCATTTGTTTCCAGGGCCCTGGATGTGTAACTGCTCAAGATATTATCTTACCAACTTCTGTGGAAATCATTGATAACACACAGCATATAGCTACACTAACAGAACCAATTCATTTTTGTATTGGATTACAAATCGAGAGAAATCGAGGATATCATATAAAAACACTCAAAAACTTTCACGAAGAAAGTCATCCTATCGATGCTGTATTCATGCCTGTTCGAAATGCAAATCATAGTATTCATTCTTATGAGAATGGAAATGAAAAAGAAGAGATACTTTTTCTTGAAATCTGGACAAACGGGAGTTTAACTCCTAAAGAGGCGCTTCATGAGGCCTCTCGAAATTTAATTAATTTATTTATTCCTTTTCTACACGCGGAAGAAGAAAACTTACATTTCGAGAACAATCAGCACAGGGTTACTTTACCTTTTTTTACTTTTCATCATCGATTAGCTAATCTAAGGAAAACAAAAAAAGAAATCGCATTGAAATCTATTTTTATTGACCAATTAGAATTGCCTCACAAGTTCT